ATTAAATCGCGACAATGGTTATTTTCTACTAACCACAAAGATATCGGAACTTTATATTTAATTTTCGGAGGATGATCCGCCATAGTAGGAACAGCTTTAAGTGTTTTAATTCGTGCAGAATTAGGACAACCTGGAAGACTAATTGGAGATGATCAAATTTACAACGTTATCGTCACCGCCCATGCCTTTATTATAATTTTCTTTATAGTAATACCAATCATGATTGGAGGATTTGGAAATTGACTTTTACCATTAATATTAGGAGCTCCAGATATAGCTTTCCCTCGATTAAATAATATAAGATTCTGATTACTACCTCCTGCCCTTATACTTCTTATTAGAGGATCATTAGTAGAGGCAGGAGCTGGAACAGGATGAACAGTATATCCCCCTCTTTCTAGAAACATTGCCCACTCAGGAGCCTCAGTCGACTTATCAATCTTTTCCCTTCACCTAGCTGGTGCTTCCTCTATTTTAGGAGCAATTAACTTTATATCCACAGTTATTAATATACGATCAGAAACTTTAACTTTTGACCGTCTTCCACTTTTCGTATGAAGAGTATTTATTACAGTAATTCTTTTATTACTCTCTCTTCCCGTTCTAGCAGGTGCTATTACCATACTTCTCACAGATCGAAATCTAAATACATCTTTCTTTGATCCTACTGGAGGAGGTGATCCAATTCTTTATCAACATTTATTTTGATTTTTTGGACACCCAGAAGTTTATATTTTAATTTTACCAGCTTTTGGCATAATTTCTCATATTATTGCAAGAGAAAGAGGAAAAAAAGAGTCATTTGGAACTTTAGGAATAATTTATGCTATAATCGCCATTGGCATTCTAGGATTTGTTGTTTGAGCTCACCACATGTTCACTGTAGGAATAGACGTTGACACACGAGCCTATTTTACGTCCGCCACCATAATCATTGCTGTACCAACTGGAATTAAAGTATTTAGATGACTAGGAACCCTTCATGGTTCTCAATTTTCCTACAGTCCACCTCTTCTATGAGCCTTAGGGTTTCTATTTCTATTTACTATAGGAGGAGTAACAGGAGTAGTTTTAGCCAATTCATCTTTAGATATTGTTCTTCACGATACTTATTATGTTGTAGCTCATTTTCATTATGTCCTTTCCATAGGAGCAGTATTCGGAATTATAGCAGGAACAGTATACTGATTTCCTTTACTCACAGGAATTACCATAAAACCCAAATGACTTAAAATTCACTTCGGAGCCATATTCATCGGTGTAAATCTAACATTCTTTCCCCAACATTTCCTAGGACTAGCCGGCATACCTCGACGTTACTCCGATTACCCAGACGCATTTACCACCTGAAATGTGATTTCTTCAGTTGGTTCCACTCTTTCATTAATTAGAACTTTAGGATTTATTTTTATTATCTGAGAAGCCATGGTTTCACAACGTCCTACAATATTTAGTCCTAATTTATCATCAAATCTAGAATGAACCCACACAACTCCTCCTCACTTCCACAGATATGACGAAATTCCTCAATTTAATATTTAATAAATTCTGACATGGCAGAATAGTGCTGTAGATTTAAGATCTACCCAAAAAGGTTTAAATCCTTTTTTCAGAAATAATGTCAACCTGATCTCAGCTTAATTTTCAAGACAGAGCTTCCCCCCTAATAGAAGAACTTATTTCATTTCACGACCACACAATGTTAGTATTAACCTTAGTTACCACATTAGTAGCTTATATTATTTTAACAATATTTAGAAACAAATTTATTGATCGATTCCTTCTAGAAGGTCATTTAATCGAAGTGATTTGAACTGTTGTCCCAGCTTTATTATTAATTTTTATCGCCCTTCCTTCTCTTCACTTACTTTACTTACTAGACGAGTACGATAATCCTTCTCTCACTATCAAATCAATAGGTCACCAATGATATTGATCATACGAATACTCCGATTTCCTAGATGTAGAATTTGACTCTTATATAATTCCATCAAAAGATCTAAAAAATGAAGAATTTCGATTAATTGAAGTAGATAACCGAATAGTAGTTCCAATAAATACATATATCCGAATTTTAGTCTCATCCACAGATGTAATTCACTCATGAACAGTTCCTTCTCTCAGAGTAAAAGCTGACGCAGTACCAGGACGACTTAACCAACTCACATTTCTAGTAAATCGCCCTGGGCTATTTTATGGACAATGTTCTGAAATCTGCGGAGCTAATCACAGTTTTATACCAATTGTTATCGAAAGAATTTCTATAAAATCCTTTTTAAATTGAATTAACAACTTCAAATAGAAAATTTAGTTAATTCATAATTCTAGCCTGTCATGCTAAAGTAACTTTCTAAGTAATTTTCTATTCCTCACATATCCCCCATTATATGATCTCTTATTATAATAATAACATTTATTTTACTAATAACTCTATTATCCATAACCTACTTTAGAAGTACTCCCAATATTCCAGAATTAAAAAAAAAACATATAAAAAAAATCTATTCCTTATGATTATGATAACAAATCTTTTCTCAACATTTGATCCCATATCTTCAACTTTTTCACTGCAATTAAATTGAACAGCAATATTTATCTTTATTATTGTATTTTTCCCACTTTACTGATCCAGATTTTCTAAAGCCAGATCTCCTTACTCTGAATTAACTTATTATATTACAAAAGAATTTATTCCTTTATTTAAAAGATATAAAAACATTATTTTCTTTAATATTTTATTTATTTTTATCTTAATTAATAATATCTTTGGACTAATACCTTATACATTTACCAGAACAGCTCATATTGCCATAACTTTTTCTATGGCCTTAACTATCTGACTTATTTTTATATTATACGGATGAATAAATAACACAAATCACATATTTGCCCACCTGGTTCCTTTAGGGACCCCAATAATTTTAATACCCTTTATAGTTATAATTGAGACTATTAGAAATATTATTCGCCCTATTACTCTCTCCATTCGTCTGGCTGCTAATTTAACTGCAGGTCACCTTCTTTTAATTCTCTTAGGAGAAAGTATAGTAAACAGAAAAATTATTATTATTATCACTGTAACGGCCGCCCAATTTGCTCTAATAACCTTAGAGGCAGCAGTGGCCGTAATTCAAGCCTACGTTTTCGCTACTCTCTCCACACTATATGCTAGAGAAGTTTAATGACAACTCACACCCACCATCCTTTTCACATAGTTGATATAAGACCATGACCTATCACCACTTCTATTGGAGCCCTAACCTTAACATCAGGATTATCCTATTGATTCCATTATAATTCCATTACAATTCTTATTTTAGGATTATTTATTATCATTATCTCATCATACCAATGATGACGGGACATTGCTCGAGAAGGAACTCTACAAGGACTTCATAGAACTCAAGTTATCACAAATTTACGTTGAGGAATGATTCTCTTCATTATTTCAGAAGTATTCTTTTTCCTATCATTCTTCTGAGCATTTTTTCATGCAAGTTTAGCTCCATCAGTAGAAATTGGTACACAATGACCTCCAGCTGGAATTATTCCATTTAATCCCTTCCAAATTCCTTTATTAAACACAGCTATCCTATTAGCCTCAGGAGTTACTATTACATGATCCCACCATGCTTTAATAAACGGCAATCATTCTCAATCTACACAGGCTTTATCCATCACTATTATTCTTGGAATTTATTTTACCCTTCTTCAAGCTTATGAATATGCAGAAGCCCCATTTTCCATCGCAGAAGCAGTCTATGGTTCTACATTTTTCGTAGCTACTGGATTTCATGGCTTACACGTAATTATCGGCTCTTCCTTCCTTATTATCTGTCTCTTCCGAATATCAAAATTCCACTTTTCTTCAACTCACCATTTTGGATTTGAAGCAGCAGCATGGTACTGACACTTTGTAGACGTTGTATGACTTTTCCTTTACGTATCAATTTATTGATGAGGAGGATGCTTAATTATTATATAAAGTATAATAGACTTCCAATCTGCAAGACCAAATTTTCGGATTAAGCAATTAAACTTGTCATTTTCAGATTTCTAATTTCTATAGCCATCAGTTTTCTTCTAATTGTTATTTCAATCCTATTCTCAAAAAAAACCATCTTAAATCGAGAAAAAGCTACTCCCTTCGAGTGCGGATTCGATCCAAAAAACACCTCCCGCATACCTTTTTCCATTCGATTTTTTCTAATCGCTATTGTTTTTTTAATTTTTGATATTGAAATTTCTATTCTTTTACCTCTAGGTATTATCTCAAACTCTTCTCCTCCAATCATTTGATTAAGCATCGGCAGATCATTTCTCCTTATAGTAACATTAGGACTTTATTACGAATGAAAAGAAAGTACACTAGACTGAATTACTTAAACAAGAAGCGAACAATTTGCTATCGGTTTCGACCCGATCCTTGACTTTTCTGTCCTTGTTTTTTAATTATAGCTAAAAAAGCAATATCACTGTTAATGATAAGATAAGTAAAACTTTAATTAAGAAAGTAGAAGTTTAAAAAATATTTGACCTGCAATCAAAAGTAGATAATTTCATTATCCTACTTTATCACAGTAGTGTAAATAACACATTTCATTTTCGTTGAAAAAAAGAAATTAATTTTCCTGAGATAAGAAAATGTAATCCCTTGTAGCTGCTAACTATAAGTCTTGCATCTTTGTAACATTTTCTTTCTTTTTTTATACATATTAAAAGACAAAAGTCACCTTTACAGCTTCAATGCAATACTCTTTTTGAGCTATTTTAATTATTAAAAAAATATATTTAAACATAATAAAATCCAAATAATTAGCATAAAAACCTTTAAAGAGTTTACTCTAAAAACCTGAATTTTCAATGAAAATTCTTGAATTAAATTTCTTAACCCTTGTCCACCTAAATATTCTAATCATCCTATATCTCCCAATTTTATAATTTCGAATCCTGTTTTTAAAGGATAGTAACTTAAAGGCTGAGAAGATAAATAAGGTAAAAACCATATCGAACTTCTAAACCAAATTAGATAGGAAAAATGCGTATTATTTAAAAAAAAAGAAGAATGAGACATAAAAAAACCAAAAAAAGAACCTAAAATACAAACCATTAAAGTTAAATTTTTCAAACCTCTAGGCAAAACAATTCTTGAAAAATCCATAAAAAGCCAAGAAACTAAAGCACCAAAAAAAATAGAAAAAAAAACTAACCCTAAACAAGATTTTGTTATCACTCCTCATCCATCTCTTAAATTTCTCGATCCTCTTATTACACTATCTCGTCGTACCATATAATAAATTAAACGAAATGTATAAGCCACAGTCAAACCAGTAGAAAAAAACAAAAAAAATAAACTTAAAAAATTCAACTCCTCCATCAAAGAAAGCTCTAAAATTAAATCTTTAGAATAAAAACCAGCCAAAAAAGGCATCCCAGCTAAAGCTAAATTAGAAACAACAAAACAAGAACTAATAAAAGGCAAAGAAAGTATTATATTCCCCATTATTCGAACGTCTTGTCAACCTTTAAACCCATGAATAATACACCCCGCTCTCATAAAAAGTAAAGCTTTAAACAAAGCATGCATTAATAAATGGAATAAAGCCACCTTTACTAATCCAAGCGACAAACTATACATTATTAAACCCAATTGTCTCAATGTCGACAAAGCAATAATTTTTTTCAAATCAAATTCAAAACATGCTCCTAATCCAGCCATAAACATCGTTAAAACAGAAAGAACTATTAAAAAATCATTTATCCAAAAATCATAAACTCATCCTATACGAATAACTAAATAGACTCCAGCAGTAACTAAAGTAGAAGAATGAACTAAAGAAGAAACAGGAGTTGGGGCCGCCATAGCTGCAGGAAGCCAAGCCGAAAAAGGAATCTGAGCTCTTTTTGTTAAAGAAGCTAATAAAATTACAGTCCTCACTAAAACTAAAATATCACTATTCCCTATTCAAGCCACAAAACTTCAATCTCCAAAATTTACTATATATACAATACCCAACAAAATTAATACATCTCCCACACGATTTGATAAAACTGTTAATGTTCCAGCATTCAAAGACTTAAAATTCTGATAATAAATTACTAAACAATAAGACACTAATCCCAGTCCATCTCACCCCAAAAGAATACTTACTAAGTTTGGTCTCAAAATTAATAATCCTATCGACCCAACAAAACCAGCCAACAAATAAATAAAACGAGACTTATTTATTTCTCCCTCCATGTACTCTCCAGAATAATAAAATACTCTCCCAGAAATTAATAAAACAAAGGATAAAAAGATAAAAGAAACTCAATCAAACAAGAAAACAAAATCTACGTCAGTTCTTCCTCAAGAAAAAATTCCCCAAACTAAATACATTCTAAAAGAGTTTCTTATTATAATTAATCCCAAAACAAAAAAAATAAAAGCAAAAGTAAAAAAAAATATAAAAATCAAATTCCATATTCTCAAAACAAACATAGTCCAAAGTAAATCTTACATCTCTAGTACCACAAACTAAAATTTTTCTTAAACTATTTGAACAAAAAGTTATCATATCTACCTCCAAAATCAAAAAAAATAAAGGATAAAAATGTAACATAAGAACTAGATACTCCCGAACTAAACCATCAGAAAAAAAACGAATACCTGAAAAATATATTCCATGTTGCGTAGAAGAAAAAAGATAAAGACTATAACAGGCTCCTAAAAAAGAAAAAAACATTAAAAATAATATAGAAAAAAATCTAAACCTTAAAATTCTTCCTATTAACCCTAATTCTCCAACCAAATTCAAAACAACAGGAGCTGCTATATTTCCTACACAAAATATAAACCATCAAAAAGACATTCTTGGCATCACCTCTATTAAACCTTTGTTAATCAAAATTCTTCGAGAACCTCTCCGTTCATAAACAACCCCAGATATATAAAAAAGAGCAGAAGAACATAAACCATGAGCTACGCAAGTATATAAACAAGATCTATAACCTCATAAACCTCATCTCCCTAATCCTCCTAAAGCCAACCCTATATGACTAACTGAAGAATAAGCAATTAAAGCCTTTAAATCAACTTGTCGTAAACAAATAAAACCAACCATTAATCCTCCTAACAAACCTAAAGAAACTAAAAATCTTCTAAAAAATACAACTTTCCCATCAAAAAATCTTATCAAACGCATTATCCCATAACACCCAAGTTTCAATAAAACTCCGGCTAATATTATAGAACCCGAAACAGGAGCTTCCACATGAGCCTTTGGTAATCATAGATGTACATAAAAAGCAGGCAATTTTACTAAAAAAAGCAAAAATCGAAAAAAAAATCAAAATCTCAATCAATAAAATCTTTTTCCAAAATAAAATATAAAACAAAAACTATAACTCCCCAAATAATCCCCTAATACCATAATAGAAACTAACAACGGTAAAGAAGCAAAAATAGTATACAACAAAAGATAGACTCCAGCCTGTAACCGCTCAGGTTGATATCCTCATCCCACAATTAACAAATAAATGGGAATTAAAGAACCCTCAAAAAAAATATAAAAAGATAACAAATCCAAAGAACCAAAAGTTAAAAATAATAACACTATTATAAAAATTAAAATAAAACAAAATTTCTCATAAAAATATTCAAATACCTTGTAACTATGTCTAGAAAGATGTATCAATATAATAATTCAAAAAGTTAATATAATAAGAAATCAACTTAAAACATCTGTCCCTAAAAAAGAAACTCTAACAAAATTTCCAAAATAACTTATTACTCATATCAAAATTAAAAAAATATAATATGGAAAATAAATCAAAAATTCACCCATAAAAGATATTAATATCAAACCAATCATAAGAAAAAGAAACTTTAACATTGTAAAACTCTAAAACTAGAAATATAATCCGAACCATGAGATCGCACTATCCCTACTATAATTCCTAACCCCAATCTTCCCTCACAAACAGAAGAAATTAAAAAGATGAGTCTTAAGTACATTTCTAAACCTATCGTAAATGTTACCATTATAATTAATAAAAATACAGACAAAACTACATATTCTAATCTAATTAACATATTTATTAAATGCTTACGTTTGGAAATATAAATCCAAAAACCCACTAAAAATAAAAATATAGGAAAAACATAAAAAAAAATTATCACTCAGAAAAACTTTGCAGCATCTTAGATTTCCAAAACCTAAATTTTCATTAAACTATCTTCTGGTCTATGTAATTTATTTAAAATACTGGTCTTGTAAACCAAAAATAGGTATTACCTCTTAGACTATGATTATTTATATCATAATTTCCATATTTATAATAAACTTAATTTTTCTCTTTATGTTTCACCCATTAGCCATAATTTTTATTCTTATCTTTCAAACTATATTAATTTCTATATTTATATACTCTATAACTCAATTTCCATGATTTTCATACACTTTAATTCTAGTGCTTCTTGGAGGTATGTTAATTTTATTTACATACATATCCAACATTGCATCAAACGAAATATTTAAACCAAATTTTAAAATAATTCTACCCTCTATTATTGTCCCTATTTCAGGACTTCTCTTAACCAAACCCAAACAAAATCTAACTTCCGAAATTTCAATCTTTTCCAAAGAGCAATTTTCTAACCTAACCATTTTCAAACCATTTTCTTTTCCCATTATACCTCTAACCTTACTTATAGCATCCTACATTATCTTGACTCTACTAACAGTAGTAAAAATTAGAAAAATAAACCAAGGTCCATTACGCATTATTTAATGTCAAATCCCATTCGAAAAAGACACCCTCTCTTAAAAATCATAAACAGAGCCCTAATTGACCTTCCATCTCCATCAAATATTTCCTATATATGAAATTTTGGATCTCTATTAGGCTTATGTTTAAGAATTCAAATTATTACAGGCTTATTTCTAGCTATACATTTCGCCTCAGATATTACATTAGCATTCTCATCAGTAATCCATATTATACGAGATGTTAACAGAGGATGATTAATTCGCACCCTTCATGCCAATGGAGCCTCATTTTTTTTTATTTGTATTTATCTTCACATTTCCCGAGGAATTTATTATGGCTCATACAAAATATTTCACACTTGAATAACAGGAGTAGTAATTTTATTTTTAACCATGGCCGCCGCTTTTATCGGGTACGTTTTACCCTGAGGACAAATATCCTTCTGAGGAGCTACAGTTATTACTAATCTATTCTCAGCTATCCCCTACATTGGACCAAGCCTTGTAGAATGAATATGAGGGGGATTTGCAGTAGACAACGCTACTTTAACTCGATTTTTCGCACTTCATTTTCTCGTCCCATTTCTAATTTTGGGAATAGCAATTATCCACCTACTATTTCTCCATCAATCCGGCTCTAATAATCCTTTAGGCCTAAATGGTAACATAGATAAAATTCCATTCCATCCATACTTTACATTCAAAGACATTTTAGGATTCATAATTCTCCTCTTTTTACTCCTTTTGATTACTTTATGAACACCTTACCTTCTAGGAGACCCAGAAAATTTCATTCCGGCCAACCCTTTAGTAACACCAGAACATATCAAACCTGAATGATATTATCTTTTCGCTTATGCTATCCTTCGATCTATTCCTAACAAACTAGGAGGAGTTTTAGCCTTAATTCTCTCTATTCTAATTATTATAATTCTACCCATTTCTCAAAAAAGAAAATTTCGTAGTTTAACCTTCTATCCTATTTCTAAAATTCTATTCTGATCTTATATCAGAACAGCCATACTTTTGACATGAATTGGAGGCATACCAGTAGAAGACCCTTACATTATTATTGGACAATTACTAACAATTTTTTATTTTTCATTCTTCTTTACATGTCCTCTTTCTAATCTTCTATGAGACAAAGTTATAGAAAAACAATAGTTTAAAAAAAGCTGTTTGACTGACAGGAAAGTAGATGCTTTGAAAGCACCTTATAGAAGTTCGAATCTTCTAACAGTTTAGTAGTATATTTTAAAAAGAAAAATATCATTTTGCAAAAATGAAGTTACTTTATAGTTATTACTTTAAAAGATGGCCGAGTAGTAAGCGTTAGATTGTAAATCTAAATACGAGAATTTCTCTCTTTTAAAATGTATATTTTTAAGAATAATTCTAAAATACCTCTAAAATAACTTTAAATCCCATATACATAAACAAACAATGAAGGGTAAAAGGTAAAATTCTTTTCCAGGCTAAACTTATCAATTTATCATACCGATAACGAGGAAACGTCCCACGCAACCACAAAACTAAAACCACAAAAAAACCTACCTTTAGAAAAAACAAAAATCTTAAAGTTCCTCCCAAAAATATAACTACCATCACAGCCCTCATCAAAATAATTATAGAATATTCTCCTAAAAATAACAAAGCAAAACCCCCAGCCCTATATTCGACATTAAAACCCGATACTAATTCCGATTCCCCTTCAGCAAAATCAAAAGGAGTCCGATTCATTTCTGCCAAACAAGAAACAATCCATACAAGAGAAAGAAGATAGAAAAAAAAAATCAGATAAAAAGAAATCTGAAACTCTAAAAAATCCTCTAATCTATACTCCCCTACTATCACAATAAAAGATAGCAATACTAAAGCCAATCTAACCTCATAAGAAATCGTTTGAGCAACAGCCCGTAAACCTCCCAATAAAGCATATTTAGAATTAGAAGACCAACCAGCAATTATTAAAGGATACACACCCAATCTTAAAATACACAGAAAAAAAAAGAAACCAAATTCAAAATCGTAAAATCCAGTTTCAAAAGGTATTACCACCCATAAAAATAAAGATATAAAAAATATGAATACAGGAGAAAAAAAATACAAAAAATAATTAGAAACCAAGGACCAAGTCTGTTCCTTTGAAAAAAGCTTGATTGCGTCAGAAAAAGGTTGCAAAACCCCTCTAAACCCTACTTTATTAGGCCCTTTTCGAATCTGAATATATCCTAAAACCTTACGCTCTAAAAGAGTCAAAAAAGCTACAGAAACCAAAACACAAACTAATAATATAATATAATAAATAATCAATATCACTATAAATTGAGAAACTTTAATTCCCATTTTTAGATTCTAAGTCTATTACAATTCTCTGCCAAATTTATATAAAAATTTAATAATACTCTTTTCATATAACTTTTACAACCAACTAATCCTTTCGTACTAAGTTGATAAACAAAAATCAGAAGATAGAAACCAACCTGGCTCACGCCGGTCTGAACTCAGATCGTGTAAAAAATTATGGGTCGAACAGACCCTCCAACAAAACTACTGCACCTTGTTTAAATTTTAGTCCAACATCGAGGTCGCAAACCTTTTTATCGATTAGAACTCTCCAAAAAGATTACGCTGTTATCCCTAAGGTAATTTTTTCTTTTAATCTTTTCTAAAGGATCAAACAAATTTTTTATAAAAATTTTTTTTTAAAAAGAGTTTTTCTTATCTTAACGTCGCCCCAACAAAATATTATTTTCAAATTTTACTTTTCCTAATCAACTAAAAAAAAATTCAAAAAAATATAAAACTCTATAGGGTCTTCTCGTCTTTCTAAACAATTTTAGCTTTTTCACTAAAAAATTAAATTCAATTATTAAAACAAAAAAAGTCGATTTCTCGTTTAACCATTCATACCAGTCTCCAATTAAAAGACTAATGATTATGCTACCTTAGCACAGTCAGAATACTGCGGCTCTTTAAATTTCAGTGAGCAGGCCTTACCTCCCTTATTTAAGAGGAAATGTTTTTGTTAAACATTCGGAAATCTTGTTTGCCGAGTTCTTTTATTTTATTTATGATCTTTCTTATATATTGAAAAATTCAAAAAAATTTCACTATATTTTTCATCTACTAATACCATCATATTTTCAAAATATTCCATATTTACTAATTAACTTCATATAAATAAAAGAAAAATAAATTTTAAACTTTAATTTTTATCTTATAACACTATCTTATGGCCAATTCTAAACCTACTAAAAATTTTACATAATTTATTCTTATAATTTTACCTTAGAGCTCATCCCCTAAAACATACCCATGTATATAAACTATCTTTAAAATAAAGAAATTCTCAACAATTTAAACTAAATTTTTTTATAAAGTTATTAGATATTAGTAAAAACGATTCACATTTTACAACTAAATAATTTTAAAAAATTTTTTTGACACAAAAAACAACAAAACCATTTAGATCTTTTACTTTCGAAATAAAATTCTAAAAATTAATTTTAATAGCCACTAATACAAAAGGTACCCACATTTAATGGTACTATTTTATTATTTTATATTTCATTTTTTTTCAAAATTTCCTTTACAGTACTAATCCCTTATAGTTTAAAAAAAAATTTCGCTAACGCTACTTAAATATTTATACTTCTATAAACATTCCTTAAAAACTATTTAATTTTATTAGAAACCTTGTTATACAAGAACCTTTTCAGTGTAAATGAAATGCTAAACAGCTTGTTTCCATCAAGTACAATTTCCATTACACTTACCTTGTTACGACTTATCTCGTTTTAAAAAAGAGAGCGACGGGCGGTGTGTACACAAGATAGAGCTCCAATCAAACTTTATTAAATTTTACTGTTAAATCCACCTTCATGAAATATTTCTTTTTCCAATCCATTTTAATCTTCTAAATGTAACCCACCTCTATCTTTCCTATAAGCTACACCTTTACTTGAAGTCAATGATTTTTTCATTAACGAAAATATTTTCTAAAATTCAACTGACAACAGCGATATACAAACTGACCTACAAAAGAAAGTAAAGTACTCGTGGTTCATCGTTTACAGGGCAGGTTCCTCTAAGGGGCTATCTTGCCGCCAAATCCGTTAAATTTCATTAACATTATTAATCCAAAAAAACTTACATAAAAGTAACAGGGTATCTAATCCTGGTCCATAAAATAAGTAATATGTCTTACACTATTATTATTTCTTCCTATTAAGATTCTACCCTAAAATAAAAACAAATTCTAATATAAGTTGCAAAGACAAAATTTTGTAAATAAATTTTAACTTGAGGCTAAAGTATAACCGCGGCTGCTGGCACGCCATTTTCCACCTCTCTTACATTATCTAAATAAAAAATTATTATATTATTAAAACTTTCCACTGAGAATCTCTTTATTTAATTTATAAATTTCATTACAAAATTCCCACTTTAATTTACATGTAGATTTACATAAAAGCCAAAAATTACACCACGGACCTCAACGATCCAAAAAAAATAAAAATAAATTTTTTTCTTTATCTCCATATAAGCCTAAAAATTTTCCATTCAATTTTCCATATTATGGACAATAACTCTTTTCAAAATTAAAAATTATGCAAAATAGTATCCTACCAAATTCTATAAAAATTTCACGAACGTAAATGTAACAAACAAAATAGACCACCCTATAATTAAAAGAGTCTATTTCCAAAACGATAATAGGAATCTCCCTTATCAAAATAATACAGTATCAAAATGAAAGAGAGTTCCGTATAGTATGATAAATTCCGAATTCGGTACCATGTTTATATAAAAAAAATAAAAATTATCTGTATTATAAGCCTTTTTCCCTTTTACTCTAATCACACAAAAGTTATACTTATCTTTAAATTAAAAGTTTAAAGCTTTCTATTAAGCTATTGTATGAAATTTTCTAAACCTTTTATTTTATTGTTTTAATAACAACAGAGTTGCACTGTTTCCTACGTAGTCAAATTACGATGTTCCTGTAAACTAATTATTAATAAGATGCCTGAAAAAAGGATTACTTTGATAGAGTAAATCATGTAAGAAAATCTTACTCTTATTATTTATCTTAAAAAGGTAAGCTAAACAAGCTTTTGGGTTCATACCCCAACGATAGTGATTCACTCCTTTTTAATGAATCTTTTTTTTCCTCCAGCTATTTACTTATTTTTTTTAATTTTAGGAACCATAATTTCAGTATCCTCATCTTCATTATTTGGGATATGAATAGGTCTAGAAATCAATCTTATATCATTTATTCCTTTAATTATTAATATTGAAATAAATAAAAAAAGAACAGAATCAGCCATTAAATATTTTTTAATCCAGGCTATAACCTCTTCAACTATTATTTTTAGTTCTATGTTTTTTTTTATTTTTAATGGCTCCCTTTTTCTATTATCACCGAATATTATTATTACTTTAGCTCTTTGCATAAAACTCGGTATAGCTCCTTTCCACTTTTGATTCCCTGAAGTTCTCGAAGGATTAAACTGAATTAATTCTTTCATTCTCCTTACCTGACAAAAAATTTCTCCCTTAATTATTCTCTCTATAATTTTTCACCCTAAAAGACTTATGGTCATAGCCCTAATTTCTGCAATTATCGGAGCTATTTCCGGAATTAATCAAACATCTATACGTAAAATTATAGCCTTTTCTTCAATCTCTCATCTAGGATGGATTAGATCAATTATATTTATAAATTCTTCTTCATGAATAATTTATTTTTTTATCTACTGTCTTACAAGATTTATTCTTTGTCTCTCTTTTTGATTTCTAAACTTAAACTACTTTTCCCAACTTTCCATATTAAAAAATCTTAACGAAAAATTAATTATTTTTATTAATTTACTTTCTTTAGGAGGTCTTCCTCCTTTACTAGGATTTTTACCTAAATGAATTGCCATAATTTCCATAAAAAACAGATTCCCTATCCTAATTATTTTAATTATTTCAAGTCTTATTACCTTATACTTTTATACACGATTATGCTTCAGTACATTTACCCTAGTCTTTCAAAATACAACATGAATCCAAAAAAAAACTAGAAAAAAAAATTCTTCACCCTGAGAATTTTGACATTATTTTCTTTAATTGGAATTTTCCCTCTAAGCCTTACTTCACTATAATGTTTTAGGTTAAAAAAACCTATAGCCTTCAAAGCTATAATTGGGTCATATCTCCCAAACATTAA